GAAATATTTATTTTAGAAAAGGAATTAAGGAAAACGGGATTAAGATTCAAAATACAAGTACAATAAATAAGAAGGCAAAAGGAAAATTTTTTCAGAGATTTTGATTTGGTATCGTTTTGGCGGCATGGCCGAGCGGTAAGGCGGGGGACTGCAAATCCTTTTTCCCCAGTTCAAATCCGGGTGTCGCCTAATCACCAAAAGAATCGACATACCTTCTTCTGTTTTGCTGATATAATTTGGAAAATTTTTTCCAGCGGAAGCAAACGGAGGAAACTGATATGATAAATCGTGATAGTCCTTCCATTAGCAATGGAGTGTCTACGGGCCGGGTTTTGAATTAGATTGAATAGCAGGACGGAAATAGAATTCCATTTTTAGTTGCGGAAAGGCCAGAAGATACTTTAGTATACATATTCATCAAAGTCTTTGAGTACTCCGGCATTCAATCAATATTGATTCGATTGAATGGGTAATTGGCTTTTACTTAGCTACTTTTATTCTTTTTTCGTTAACCTCTAGTCAAGAACAGAACATAATAGGACGTCCTCCGATTGTTTTCATAGAGACAATTAAGGAGACGGTAAGGATTAGATCAAAACAAAATGGTAAAGAAATAGGGTATGGGCTAGGTAGTGATCTACTTTTCGTCTATAAGTTTTTACTTAACTTAATGAAGGGCAACAAAAGAAAGAATAGATTTTTATTATTTCTACATATTAATATCATTTCTTTGATACTTCCAAGGGGGTCTCCACATATTTTGCTTGTGCTTAACCTTTTCTGATTATACTAGAAATCTTATAAGACCCTCTTAGAAGTTATAATTGGATTTATTGGATTGTTTCATCAACGATGTTAGGTAAGAATTCATTTTTGACTCTGCGTCAGTGATTCCACTATTATTTATTAGTGAACAATAATTCAATAATTCCTTCATAGAGATAGGGGACATAATTCACATGGATATAGTAAATCTCGCTTGGGCTGCTTTAATGGTAGTCTTTACATTTTCCCTTTCACTCGTAGTATGGGGAAGAAGTGGACTCTAGAAATACTACTAATTGAGTTTAGGAATTAAACTGTATCAATTTTTTTTTATAAATCTTTCAGTTCCGAAGAGCTTTTTTTAGTTGAAATTTCACTATTTCAACACTATTTCAATTTAAAATTCCATTTTTAAATTGAAATAGAAATAAAAAATATCGGCATTTAAAAATTTTCTTGGGTTTTAGTGTAGTAATGTAGTTTATGAATAATATATATGAAGAATACTCTTTCAATCAAACAAATATTTAAATTATTTCCGTGTTCGTATTTCGAAAGTAAAAAGAATACAAAGTAAAAGAAATACAAATGGTAGTAAATTTATTCCAACTGAATTCTTGATCAATTTTCTATTTCGATGAACCGACTCTTACCAAAATTAGATATGGACCGTGAGGAAGAGCTGAACTTTTTTTATTTTACTTTTTTGTTTCCCCTTTTATTATTCAAAGATAAAATAGTTCTGTTATTACATTACGTAGATCCACATTTTCTATCGGAAACAACACAGACATAGTAGTTGTCTAACGAGATACTACACAGACTAAAATATTGTCTTGGGCGAGTCACATATTGCGCACTTCCTGTTTGTTTTAATATTTTGGAAATTTTATTTATGTTGTGTTTGTTTTATTGAACTCACTGTTCAAACGTTAAAAATTGACGAGGTTTACTAACCCTTTCCCCCCTTTTTTCGAAATCCGAAGAAGTTTCCATGGATCATCTGTCAACTGATCGATTAATGACTTCTTCGTCGGAATGCTAATAAAAGGATTACTTTATTTTCTTTTATTATACCCATCGAAGAGGCCTCTTTTGATCGGGATTCATATTGAAAATAATCAGCAATCCGGGAATTCGAATTGTACGAGTCGCTTTTCGATCATTTCTAATTGATTGAAATCAACACAAATTAAATACAACACAGATGTATAAAGCAAAGAAATAGAATTGGGGGGGGGCACTATCATACATTATATATATAATATGTAATTGATATCCATATATATACACCGATATATAGGAATATGACGATACTATTGTAGATTGATCTTTATTAAATTAACTTGGATTACAATACAACTTTATACACTACACTACAATAGTAGTTATAGTATGGATAGTATGGTAGAAAGAAATATCTGAATCTTTCTACCATACTATCGTATCTCATAGAATACGGCTAATTCTAGTCTGCCCATTTCATTTAAGACGCAAAATTTGAATCCCTTTCTTCTCTTCAATTATTGATAAGAACTCAAAAGTCAAGCTTAATTCAAATTAATCACCTTGGCTGACTGTTTTTACGTATATTATAAGTAAAAAAGCGGTAGGAACTAGAATAAACAGTGCAGTAGCAATAAATGCGAGAATATTTACTTCCATAATCTCATTGTTTCATTTTTCTTTAATTCGCAATAACTCGGGAGTTAATCCCATAGAGATAAGAAATCTTTCGCTTGTAAATTCAATGGGATGAATTACATCTCGATGATATCGAATCGGATCAATATCATGAATAACAATATCTGCACTATCAAATCAACTCATCGTCAAGAATTGAATAGTATAACATAGGAAGATCTTTTATCCATACCGAACTCAAAATTTTATTCCTGATCCAACCAAGACTTCCTTTATTTTTTTTTATTTATCATTCTTTTCCATTCTTTCTTTTCTATAACCAACCGCCCTCTTTGTACAACCATCTGATGAAGTATCATCGAACCCTTACCATTGATTCTAAACAAATCCCAACAAACAATAGAAGCTAAATAAAGAGTTAAGTTCTAAACTCCCTTTTTTACTGATCTAATCTTCTTGGAAAACAAAAGAAGGATGATAAAGACGAGTACAAGTTTCGTTATAAAAAAATCGAACATTCCATCAAATGCACTATTTTTTTATTTTTTTATCTAATAATTTGAAAAGTTTTTTCTTTCAAGGAAACCCCTTAATAAAAAAATGGCATCCCCTCCCTAATAAAAAAGGGATCCCTGAAAATATTCTATTACAATAACTATGTTAAAGTTATTTTATATCGTACAAATTCCATTTATATATGTACTTCCGGGAAACGTACAGTACTCTACTCTATTCGACAGATCGGGAGTAATCGAAAAAGCCATACCCAGTACAGTATGGTATCTCTTGGAATCCTGAATCTGATGCTACCAATAATTGTACAAATCCACACATGTCTATCTCCCATCAATCGAATCAGTACTAGTCAAAGAAATGGAAATTCCCCCATTGATGATAAATGTGAAAAAAAGAAAAAAAGAAGAGAGATTGACCTTGGGAATGAAATTCTACTTAACTTTCCCCAAAAATCTTTCACAAAAAATAGAGAGCGGAATTTATATATTTTTTTATTGGATCCGTCGGGACTGACGGGGCTCGAACCCGCAGCTTCCGCCTTGACAGGGCGGTGCTCTGACCAATTGAACTACAATCCCAAGTAAATACCATAATAAAATAAAGTATTATGTATACATATTTTTATGATTTTATTCTAACCCTTTCAATTTTGAATTTAGATTCAAATTGGCGTGTTGTAACAGAGCCGTGAGTGATATATTGATACCCATATGGGTATGCGCTTTAGTGAGAACAACCTGGATTACTAGTAATCCTTTTGTTATTGCCAAATAAATTGGATAATTACTTTTTCAATGAAAAAGGTTTTTTTATTTCCCCTTTTCTTTAGATTTTACTTTATACTTACAGATCCTGATATGAATCTAAATTATTATCAAGATCCTAATTTCTAATTTGTTGGAAAAATGGAGTAAATAAATAGTGGTATAGATATACCAGAGAAGAAAATTTCTCTTCCGTATTCGTATTGGGGGATCGCGCATTTCTGGAGAGCACCAAATGGGTTATATGATACCATTTCCTGGTAGATCGGCGAATTTTTGGGCCGAGCTGGATTTGAACCAGCGTAGACATATTGCCAACGAATTTACAGTCCGTCCCCATTAACCGCTCGGGCATCGACCCCAGAAGAAAAAATTCCAGGCTTATTGATAATCCATGATCAACTTCCTTTCGTAGTACCCTACCCCCAGGGGAAGTCGAATCCCCGCTGCCTCCTTGAAAGAGAGATGTCCTGAACCACTAGACGATGGGGGCATACCATACTTGCACGACCGCCATCATACTATGCTCATAGTATGAATAGTTTTTTTAAATTGTCAATATAATGGAATGGTATGACTCGATACGGAGGATCTTTCCATCTTTCACGATTCTATAGCATTTTTTTCCGCCAATAATTTAGTTCAGAGGCTACGCCAAATTTCTTTATCAATCATTCAATGAAATATGTTGGATCTATGTTAAACTAGTGGGTATATGTATCAATCAAATAAATTTCGTTATGATGTCAATTAGGATTGGAAACAATTAATTGTATTGCTATTTATCAAATCCAATATCAATAAACCTTTTTTTTTACCTATATTCACTAGTATATCCTCCCCTATAATTTACTGGATAAGTCAAATTTCTAATTTCTGAACGAACCACTATGCATATAAGATATATCTATGTATTATATGTACATATATTATAATAAGTATATATACTAAACTCATAGTGGCTAGTGACTTTATTCAGGAATTGAATCAAACAAGCCCTTTTAACTCAGTGGTAGAGTAACGCCATGGTAAGGCGTAAGTCATCGGTTCAAATCCGATAAGGGGCTTTGATTTTTTCATAAATCAAAAAACTCCGGCGGTAGTATTCCTATTTGAAGTACGAATAAAATTATTGTTGATATTTGTAATAAAAAAGTAACAAATTGTATAATGTATAATTTAATATCATTATATAAATTATAACATAGTAATAACATACTAATGAATTAGAGTCTAGGTATAGTTATAAATTTGCTAATCTTATTATAATGAATTATAAATTATAATAAATAAGGATAAGTCGTCTCCTTG